AGTCGAACAAAAGCTCTAGAAAAAGAAAAGGGGTTTCTTGCTCTAGATATGCTCGAAAAAAGGACCAGATTATGCAATGATGAAAATGAACAAAAATACTTGCCCAAAACGTATGACCCCTTTTTGGGGGGACCATATCGTGGAACAATAAAAAAATTCTATTCACATATGATCATGAATGATTTAATCACTTCTACGGATACGGAGGATTCCATAGAAATCAATTGGATAAATAAGATTTATGGGCTACTTCCTAATAATTCTAATTATTCCAGAAAATTTGAACATCAAAAGAATCCGCCTGATAGGGAATCATTACTGAATTATATTGGTAATTCCTTAACCTCAATCAAAGAATTTCCTTTTGAGCCTGCACCCATTTTGCATTTTCAAAAATATTCTTTATTGAGAGAGCAAACAAGAATTGATTTAGAAAGTCAAACAAAAGCTTTAAAATGGGTATTCGATGTAATTACAACTGATCCAAACGATCAAACAATAATTAGAAATAAATCTATTGAAATAGAAGAAATCCGTAAAAGGGTTCCTCGATGGTCATACAAATTAACTGATGATTTGGAAGAACAGGAGGAAGAAAATGAGAAAGAATCTAAGGAAGATCATGAAATTCGTTCAAGAAAAGCCAAACGCGTAGTAATTTATACTGATAACGATCAGAATACCAACCCTATTACAACTACAAATAATACTAATAATAGTGATCAAGGGGAAGAGGTGGCTTTGATACGTTACTCGCAACAATCGGATTTTCGTCGGGATATAATCAAAGGATCCATGCGTGCTCAAAGACGTAAAACGGTTATTTGGGAAATGTTTCAAGCAAATGTGCATTCCCCACTTTTTTTGGATCGAATAGACAAAACATTTTTTTTTTCTTCTTTTTATATCTCTGAAATGATGAATCTCATTTTTAGGAATTCGGTGGGGAGAGAACCAGAATTGAAAATTTCACATTTTTATTTTGAGGAGGAAGAGACAAGGGAAAAAGAGAAAAAAAACGAAGAAAAAAAAGAGGAAAATGAACGTATAGTAATATCAGAAACTTGGGATAGCATTATATTTGCTCAAGCAATAAGAGGTTTGATGTTAGTAACCCAATCTTTTCTTAGAAAATACATTGTATTGCCTTCATTGATAATTGCTAAAAATATTGGCCGTATGTTATTATTCCAATTCCCCGAATGGTATGAGGATTTGAAGGAGTGGAATAGAGAAATGCATGTTAAATGCACTTATAATGGTGTTCAATTATCAGAAACAGAATTTCCCAAAGATTGGTTAACGGACGGTATTCAGATAAAGATTCTATTTCCTTTCTGTTTGAAACCTTGGCGAAGATCTAAAATACGATCTCATCCTAGGGATCAAATAAAAAAAAAAGGAAAAAAAGACAATTTTTGTTTTTTAACAGTTTGGGGAATGGAAGCGGAATTCCCTTTTGGGAATCCCCGAAAACGACCTTCCTTTTTTGAACCCATTTATAAAGAACTCCAAAAAAAAGTTAGAAAAGTGAAAAAGGATTTCTTTCTACTTCTAAAAGTTTCAAAAGAAAAAACAAGATGGATCATTAAAATACTTCTAGTTCTAAAACGAATAATGAAGGAAATTCCAAAAGTAAACCCAATATTCTTATTTGAATTGAGCAAGGCGAAAGTATATGAAACGGCTGAAAATGGAAAAGATTCCGAAATAAATATAAATAATAAGATTATTCACAAATCAACCATTCAAATCCAATCCATGAATTGGACAAATTATTCACTCATAGAAAAAAAGATGAAAGATCTTTCTGATAGAACAATCACAATCAGGAATCAAATAGAACGAATCACAAAAGACAAGAAAAAAATAATTCTAACTTGTGATGATAAAAGATCGAAATCACAGAAACATATTTGGCAGATATTCCAAAGAATAAATATACGATTAATACGTAAATCACATTATTTTATGAAATCTCTGATTGAAAAAATATATATAGATATCTTGCTATGTATGATTACCATTCACAGGATCTATTTCCAACTTTTCTTTGAATCAACAAAAAAAATAATCAATAAATCCGTTTACAACGATCAAACAAATCAGGAAGGAATTGATGAAAGAGATCAAAATACAATGAACTTTTTTTCCACTATAAAAAAGTCCTTTTCGAATACTAATATTAGTAATAGTACTAAAATGTATTATGACTTATCCTCCTTGTCCCAAGCATATGTATTTTACAAATTATCACAAACCCAATTACTTAACAAGTATCAATTGAAATCTCTACTTCAATATCAGGGGACTTATCCTTTTATTAAGGATAAAATCAAGGATTATTGTATGACACGAGGAATATTTGATTACAATTCAAGACATAAGAAAATTCATAAGTCTGGAATGATTGAATGGAAAAACTGGTTAAAGGGGCATTATCAATACAATTTATCTCAAACCAAATGGTCGCGGTTAGTACCGCAAAAGTGGCGAAATAGAATCAATCAACGTTATAGGATTCAAAATAAGGACTCAATTAAAGCGGATTCATATAAAAAAGAAAAAGACCAATTAATTCATTACGTGAAACAAAATTACTATGCAGCGGATTCATTGACAAATGAAAAAGAAAAATGGAAAAAACACTACAGATATGATCTTTTATCACATAAATATATGAACTATGGGGATAAGGAGGATTTTAATATTTATGGGTCAAGATTACAAGTAAACGGGGTTCACAAAATTCCATATAATTTCAATAAACCGAAATCCGAATCATTTTATGTATTGGTAAGTACAGCTATTAGTGATTATCTAGAAGAAGGATATATTATTGATACGCATAAAAATCTAGATAGAAAATATTTTGATTGTCGAATTCTCCACTTTTGTCTTAGAAAAAATATCGATATTGAGACCTGGACCGATACACATATCGGTACCAAAATTGATAAAAATACTAAGACTGAAAAAAAAATCAACAACAAATTGAAAAAAAAAGATATTTTTTCTCTTACGATTCATCAAGAAATCAACCCATCCAATCAAAAAAGTATTTTTTTTAATTGGATGGGAATGAATCAAGAAAGAGTTTATCATACCATATCAAATCTAGAATCTTGGTTCTTCCCAGAATTTGTCTTACTTTTTGATGCATATAAGATTAAACCATGGATTATACCAATCAAATTACTTCTTTTTGACTTTTATTTTTATAAAAATAAAAGTCAAAATAAAAACATCAATATAAATAGAAAAAATAATCTTCAGATGATATCTCATCAAAAAAAATATCTTAAATTAGAAAATTCCAACCAACAAAAAAATGAGCAACAGGACCAAGTAAATCTTGTATCAGATCTACAAAAAGAAAACAAAAAAAAAGATATTGAAGAGAATTATGCGAGATCAGACATTACCATTAAAAAAGGTAAGAAGAAAAAACAATCCAAGAAAAACAAGGAAGCAGAACTAGATTTCTTCCTGAAAAAATATTTCCTTTTTCAATTAAGATGGGATGACTCCTTGAACCAAAGAATGATCAATAATATCAAGGTATATTGTCTCTTACTTAGACTGATAAATCCAAAAGAAATTGCTATATCCTCGATTCAAAGAGGAGAGATACATCTGGATGTAATGCTAATTCAGAAAGATCTAGCTCTTACAGAATTGATAAAAAAAGGAATATTAATTATCGAACCAATTCGTCTATCTATAAAAAGGGATGGAAAATTGATTATATATCAAACTATAAGTATTTCATTGGTCGAGAACAATAAACACCAAACTAATAGAAAATACATAAAAAAAAGATATATTGATAAGAGGAATTTGGATAAACCCATTGTACGATATGGGAATATGCTTGTGAATGGGGACACAAATTATTATGATTTCCTTGTTCCTGAAAATATTCTATCTCCTAGACGTCGCAGAGAATTGAGAATGTTAATTTGTTTCAATTCCCATAATTGGAATGTTACGGATAGAAATAGAAATCCATTATTTTGCAATGAAAACAACATAAGAAACTCTGGAAAATTTTTGGATGAGGACAAGCATCTTAATACAGATACAAATAAATTCATTAAATGCAAATTTGTTCTTTGGCCCAATTACCGATTAGAAGATTTAGCTTGTATGAATCGCTATTGGTTTGATATCAATAATGGCAGTCGTTTCAGTATGTCAAGGATACATATGTATCCACGATTTAGAATTATCTAATTTAATAGTATATTTCCTATATCATATATATCTATATTCCGTGACATTTTCGGTATATGAAAGCCGAAAGATGTATGCATATGCTATGTTATATTTTGGTAAATGATACAGATTGAATGGTGTATCCATTCAATTGGATATAGGAATAAATAAATTAGGGGAATCCTTTTAGATAGAAATAAATTCTTTTCTTTCGTTAATGTGGAAACATATTATCCCTTTCTATCCAAATCAAATTTGCAATTTGATTTGGATAAAATAAAGAAGTAGTATATGAATAAATCCAAATTTTTGTGTGTACTAGATTAAAATAACTGGCATAATTCTTTTTTTTATTTTTCCTGATCGGAAAAATCCATGAAAAAGAAAGAAAAAGGATAGAAAAATTTTTTATGGTCAAAAATTCATTCATTTCCATTATTCCACAAGAAGAAAAAGAAGAAAACAAAGGTTCTGTTGAATTTCAAGTATTCAGTTTCACCAATAAGATACGGAGACTTACTTCACATTTGGAATTGCACAAAAAAGATTTTTTATCGCAAAGGGGTCTACGAAAAATTCTAGGAAAACGTCAACGGTTGCTGGCTTATTTGTCAAAGAAAAATAGAGTACGTTATAAGAAATTAATTGGTCAGTTGGATATTCGAGAGCCAAAAACTCGTTAATTTAATCGTTTGAATTTTTTTTAGTAGTATTCAATTTTTCGTTTTGATGAGTCTCGTTTTGAGGAATTCATGGAATAATGAATTAAGGAAGAAAAGATATGACAGTACCGGTTACAAGAAAAGATCTCATGATAGTCAATATGGGGCCTCACCACCCATCAATGCATGGTGTTCTCCGACTAATCGTTACTCTCGATGGTGAAGATGTTATTGACTGTGAGCCCATATTGGGCTATTTACACAGAGGAATGGAAAAGATAGCGGAAAATCGAACAATTATACAATATCTACCTTATGTAACACGATGGGATTATTTAGCTACTATGTTCACAGAGGCAATAACCGTAAATGCGCCAGAACAATTGGAAAATGTTCAAGTACCTCAAAGAGCTAGCTATATCAGAGTAATTATGCTGGAATTGAGCCGTATAGCTTCTCATTTGTTATGGCTTGGACCTTTTATGGCGGATATCGGTGCACAGACTCCCTTTTTCTATATTTTCAGAGAAAGGGAATTGATATATGATCTATTCGAAGCCGCCACAGGTATGCGAATGATGCATAATTATTTCCGTATTGGAGGAGTAGCTGCTGATCTACCTTATGGATGGATAGATAAATGTTTGGATTTCTGCGATTATTCTTTAACAGGAGTTGTTGAATATCAAAAACTTATTACGTGGAATCCCATTTTTTTGGAACGAGTTGAAGGAGTGGGCATTATTGGTGGAGAAGAAGCTGTAAATTGGGGTTTATCAGGACCGATGTTACGAGCTTCTGGAATCCAATGGGATCTTCGTAAAGTTGATCATTATGAGTGTTACAATGAATTCGATTGGGAAGTCCAATGGCAAAAAGAAGGAGATTCATTAGCTCGTTATTTAGTACGAATCGGTGAAATGAAGGAATCCATAAAAATTATTCAACAGGCTCTAGAAGGAATTCCTGGAGGACCTTATGAAAATTTAGAAGTACGACGCTTTGATAGAGCAAAGAATTCCGAATGGAATGATTTTGAATATAGATTTATTAGTAAAAAACCTTCACCCAATTTTGAATTGTCGAAACAAGAACTTTATGTGAGAGTGGAAGCCCCAAAAGGAGAATTGGGAATTTATTTGATAGGAGATAATAGTGTTTTCCCCTGGAGATGGAAAATTCGTCCACCCGGTTTTATCAATTTGCAAATTCTTCCTCAGCTAGTTAAAAGAATGAAATTGGCTGATATCATGACGATATTGGGTAGTATAGATATCATTATGGGAGAAGTTGATCGTTGAAATGATAATTGATACGACAGAAGTACAAACTATCAATTCTTTTTCTACATCGGAATTTTTAAAAGAAGTGTATGGACTAATATGGATTGTACCCATTTTGACCCTTATATTGGGAATAACAATGGGGGTACTAGTAATTGTGTGGTTAGAAAGAGAAATATCTGCAGCGATACAACAACGTATTGGGCCCGAATATGCTGGCCCGTTGGGAATTCTTCAAGCTATAGCGGATGGGACTAAACTACTTTTTAAAGAGGACCTCCTCCCATCTCGAGGAGATATTCGTTTGTTTAGTGTGGGACCGTCTATAGCGGTTATATCAATTCTACTAAGTTATTTAGTAATTCCTTTTGGGTATCATCTTGTTTTAGCCGATCTCAGTATAGGTGTTTTTTTATGGATCGCCATTTCTAGTATTGCTCCTATTGGGCTTCTTATGTCAGGATATGGATCGAATAATAAATATTCCTTTTTAGGTGGTCTACGAGCTGCTGCTCAATCTATTAGTTATGAAATACCATTAACTCTATGTGTGTTATCAATATCTCTACGTGTGATTCGTTGGAATATGAACTTTGAACCTCTCTTCTAGAAATAAAAGAAAAAGGAAAGAGTTTCAATGTATTGAATAGATGTTTTCATTTTTTTTATTCAGCATTCGGGTTGATGAGTTAAACCAGATAGTTATATGAGTGAAACTAAACAGCTTCCAAATTTGTAGTAAGAAGAAACAATCTCATTCCCTATGTACAAGAATAAAGTTGAAGTAAAAATAAGCAGTGTAAACTGCTTACCCCAAGATTAAGATTTTTTTATTAGTCATCATATCTTGAAGCGGGCGCAAACAAAAGATCAACTGTATGGAGTTTCTACTACTGTCTCGTATGTATTACTATACCGGGGATCAATCAAAACAAAAGTCAGTGGACGGTTAGGAACACCAAGGTACACAAAGGATTAGTAATGGAGATAATGTAAGGTATCAAAAAAGAGGTATTTCTTCATAAAACGAATCATAATAAGGACTTGAAATTGGTAGAAATGATCAAGTAGTACTTCCCTACGATTCCGATCTAGAGTATGCTCCTATTCACTGGTTAAAGAAATGACTATCAAGAACGAATTAATCCTTTATTTTATTTTTTAGTATCCTCCTCTGAGACAGAAGAACAGGAAAAAAGAAATGGAATGCAGTAATTGAATGAATAATAAAAAAGAGGGATCCTTATTTATTCTTTTCTCTATCCGTATTCATACATATCAAATTCTTATCACGATTCATGAACTAATGACTAATTCTTTTTATTTTGTATTGATTGGTATAAGGAGTATTTTATTGAAATATTAAGTTATTACCGAACAAAGAGAAATTTTTATTGTAAAGGATGAGATCAATTCGGAAGCACTTTTTTTCTTATTCTAGCAGACAGAATTCCATTGGTCTAATTTGGGACTTTCCGACGTATCTTTATTCTATCTATCCAAAGATGGCGATAATACCGAACCCGTCCTTACTTTTTTTTGTGGCCATCGAGGAGCCGTATGAAGCTGAGGTCTCACGTACGGTTTTGAAATAGCGATGGGAACAGTGATGTTATTATCGACTATGATTATCTAACAGTTCAAGTACAGTTGATATAGTTGAAGCACAGTCAAAATATGGTTTTTGGGGGTGGAATCTGTGGCGTCAGCCTATAGGATTTATTGTTTTTCTAATTTCTTCTCTAGCCGAATGTGAGAGATTGCCCTTTGATTTACCAGAAGCGGAGGAGGAATTAGTAGCAGGTTATCAAACCGAGTATTCGGGTATCAAATATGGTTTATTTTATCTTGCTTCTTACCTAAATTTATTAGTTTCTTCATTATTTGTAACAGTTCTTTACTTAGGTGGGTGGAATTTATCTATTCCGTATATATCCATTTCTGAGCTTTTCGGAATAAATAAAATCGCCGGCATTTTTGGAATGACAATGGGTATCCTTATTACATTAACTAAAGCTTATTTGTTTCTCTTCATTTCTATCACAACAAGATGGACTTTACCTAGAATGAGAATGGACCAGTTATTAAATCTTGGATGGAAATTTCTTTTACCTATTTCTCTAGGTAATCTGTTATTAACAACTTCTTCCCAACTTGTTTCATTATAAATAAGAGAATACGATAACACTATTTTAGATTCGTAATCTCTATCAAACAAGAGAAAGAAACGTCAAATTTTTCATGTATATCTACAATATGTTCCCTATGGTAATTGGGTCCATGAATTATGGTCAACAAACAATACGAGCTGCAAGGTACATTGGTCAAAGTTTCATAATTACCTTATCCCACACAAATCGTTTACCTGTAACTATTCAATATCCTTATGAAAAATCGATCACATCAGAGCGTTTCCGGGGTCGAATCCACTTTGAATTTGATAAATGTATTGCTTGTGAAGTATGTGTTCGTGTATGCCCGATAGATCTACCCGTTGTTGATTGGAGATTTGAAAGAGATATTAAAAAGAAACAATTACTTAATTATAGTATAGATTTTGGGGTTTGTATATTTTGTGGTAACTGTGTCGAGTATTGTCCAACAAATTGTTTATCAATGACTGAAGAATATGAACTTTCTACTTATGATCGTCACGAATTGAATTATAATCAAATTGCTTTGGGTCGATTACCAATCTCAATAATTGGAGATTACACAATTCAAACAGTTATGAATTCGACTCAAATAAAAATAGACAAAGATGAACCCTTTGATTCAAGAACAATTACCGATTACTAAAATTTTGTTTTGATATAAAGGATCCAAGCTTTTTATTTTGGGTAGTCAGTAACTACAAATAAAAACTAATGATTGTTGAGAATCACTCTTTGATTTAAACTTAAAATATATTTTTCGTGATGATTTCGAAATAGCAAATTTCAACTACTTTTTTCTTTTTTTTTTTCTTTCGGATAAATATAACTAAAGTAAGGTTGGCCCGATAATTTTATCTATATCTACATTAATCCATATTCAAATTCAATTCAATTATAAATGTATCATATACAATATTATATACAAGAAAACAAAAATAGGGTAACCCCTTTTCCTTTCCTGGACCATTTATTTAGTAAAGTTAAAGTAAGGTCATGAAATAGTTAAAGTTATTTATTTTGTATTTTATACATAATGGATTTACCTGGACCAATACATGATATTCTTGTTGTATTTCTGGGGTCAATTCTTGTATTAGGGGGTCTGGGGGTAGTATTATTTACCAATCCAATTTATTCTGCCTTTTCATTGGGATTGGTTCTTGTTTGTATATCCTTATTCTATATTTCATCAAACTCCTATTTTGTAGCTGCCGCACAGCTCCTTATTTATGTGGGAGCCATAAATGTCTTGATCATATTTGCTGTAATGTTCATGAATGGTTCAGAATATTCCAATAATTCCTATTTTTGGACCATTGGAGATGGGGTCACTTCGATGGTTTGTACAACTATTCTTTTTTCACTAATTACTACTATCCCAGATACGTCATGGTACGGAATTATTTGGACTGCAAGATCAAACCAGATTATGGAACAGGACCTAATAAATAACGTTCAACAAATTGGGATTCATTTATCAACAGATTTTTATCTTCCGTTTGAACTCATTTCAATAATTCTTTTAGTTTCCTTGATAGGTGCAATTACTATGGCTCGACAATAAGCAATAAAAATACTTAACTTAATAATGATTCCCAATTCTTATAATGATTCCCAATTCTTAGAATTCTAACTAAATTCTAAATAAATAAATAGAAACTTTTAGTTAAATCTATCTACCATCAATATCTTCTTTTGTTGTGTAATTGTTCTATTCTAATCAATTGAATCGGTTGAATTGTTGTTCATATTGAAATGAATCGAGATTGATAAGGAGTTAGTCAATGATGTTTGAGCATGTCCTTTTTTTGAGTGTTTATTTATTTTCTATCGGTATCTATGGATTGATCACAAGTCGAAACATGGTTAGAGCGCTTATGTGTCTTGAGCTTATACTAAATTCGGTTAATATCAATCTTGTAACATTTTCTGATATATTTGATAGTCGCCAATTAAAAGGAGACATTTTCTCAATCTTTGTTATAGCCATTGCAGCTGCTGAAGCAGCTATTGGACTTGCTATTGTTTCGTCGATCCATCGTAACAGAAAATCAACTCGTATTAATCAATCAAATTTGTTGAATAATTAGTGATAATCATCATAGATAATTTAAATAAAGACACATAAAAATATTTAATAGAATTGAAATACTATTTTTTATTGAATTTGAATGCAATTCCATTTTATTGAATTGCATTTTTATATTTATATTGAAATAATGATGACCAATTTGTTGGCCAATTAATTTGAATTCGCATGTGCAACTCGTATCATCATAATTGTTGAAACGAAAATCAAAGTGTCTTGACCTTTTCTCATAAACAGATTGATTTAAGAAATATATTGATTGTTTTTAATAAACCACTGTTTCGTCTGGTGTCTACAATATTACAATATATAATATATGATTCATTTACTACTAATTTGATTTGACCAGATCGAAAATCTTTTATGTTCAAAACTGTAATTTATAGATCCAATGTCACATTCAGTAAAAATTTATGATACATGTATAGGGTGTACTCAATGTGTACGAGCTTGCCCCACAGATGTATTGGAAATGATACCTTGGGACGGATGTAAAGCCAAGCAAATAGCTTCCGCGCCAAGAACCGAGGACTGTGTAGGTTGTAAGAGATGTGAATCTGCCTGCCCAACAGATTTTTTGAGTGTCCGTGTTTATTTAGGGCCTGAAACAACTCGCAGCATGGCTCTATCTTATTGATACGTTACAAAAAACTCCACTTGAATCATTTGTGATTCCTCTTTACCGACAAAAGCCCGTGCTCGACAAAATATATTATTTTGAGGGCGGGCTTTTCTGGTCAAAATGTATCTTGTCTTTATCACGAGTTATTTTCCTTGGTTAACAATACTTGTTGTTTTACCGATATTCGCGGGTTCCTCAATTTTCTTTTTCCCTCATAGAGGGAATAAGATGTTTAGGTGGTATACTTTATGTATATGCTTATTAGAACTCCTTCTAACGACTTATGCATTCTGTTATCATTTCCAATTGGATGATCCATTAATGCAATTGAAGGAAGATTCTAAATGGATAGATGTTTTTGATTTCCACTGGAGACTAGGAATCGATGGACTTTCCATAGGACCCATTTTACTGACAGGATTTATCACTACTTTAGCAACTTTAGCAGCTTGGCCAATTACTCGAAATTCGCGGTTGTTCTATTTCCTGATGCTAGCAATGTACAGCGGTCAAATAGGATTATTTTCCTCTCGAGACTTTTTACTTTTTTTCATCATGTGGGAGTTAGAATTAATTCCTGTTTACTTACTTTTATCCATGTGGGGGGGAAAGAAACGTCTCTACTCGGCTACAAAGTTTATTTTGTACACTGCAGGGGGTTCCATTTTTTTCTTAATAGGAGTTCTAGGTATGGGTTTATATGGTTCCAATGAACCAACATTAGATTTTGAAAGATTAATTAATCAATCATATCCTGTGGCATTGGAAATAATATTCTATTTTGGCTTCCTTATTGCTTATGCTGTCAAATTGCCGATTATACCCCTACATACATGGTTACCTGATACCCATGGAGAAGCACATTACAGTACATGTATGCTTTTAGCTGGAATCCTATTAAAAATGGGCGCATATGGATTGATTCGGATCAATATGGAATTACTACCCCACGCCCATTCTATATTTTCTCCTTGGTTGGTGATAATAGGAACAATGCAAATAATCTATGCAGCTTCAACTTCTCTTGGTCAACGTAATTTAAAAAAGAGAATAGCCTATTCCTCTGTATCTCACATGGGTTTCACAATTATAGGAATTGGTTCTATAACCGACATGGGACTCAATGGAGCTATTTTACAAATGCTCTCTCATGGATTTATTGGTGCTGCACTTTTTTTCTTGGCAGGAACGAGTTGTGATAGAACACGTCTTGTTTATCTCGAAGAAATGGGAGGGATATCTATCCCAATGCCAAAAACATTTACCATGTTCAGTAGCTTCTCGATGGCTTCTCTTGCATTGCCAGGAATGAGTGGTTTTGTTGCGGAATTTGTAGTATTTTTTGGACTAATTACTAGTACAAAATATCTTTTAATGCCAAAAATACTAATTACTTTTGTAATGGCAATTGGAATGATATTAACTCCTATTTATTTATTATCTATGTTACGTCAGATGTTTTATGGATACAAGCTATTTAATATTCCAAACTCTAATTTTTGGGATTCTGGACTACGAGAACTATTTCTTTCAATCTGTATCTTTCTACCCGTAATAAGTATTGGTATTTATCCCGATTTTGTTCTCTCGTTATCAGTTGACAAGGTACACGCTATCTTATCCAATTATTATCATAGATAGTGTTTCATTAATGAAACGGAAGGAAAGTCTTATAATTCTTTGAATTTAATATTTTGAAAATTGTTTGCTGTACTGTTAATTGAATAAACTACATGAAGAATACATAAGATAAAAACATCATCCCATATATAACGAAAGTTTGTTTTTATGAGTTTTTGAGAACCGTTTGAATCAAGGAATCATTCAAATTTAAATGGTTCTCAAAAACTCGAGATGTATCTAATTACAATTCTTATTCATTTTATTTCTTTTTTCATTATTTAGATGTTTATGTGAATGAACCATAACTATGTAGACCTATTCCTAATAGATTGATCCCAAAATAGCATATCCAAATTATAAGAAATCCTATAGAAGCTACAAGTGCCGAATTCGTACCTTTCCAATTTATATTTGTTCTAGTATGTAAATAAATCGCGAATATGGTCCAAGTAATAAATGCCCAAGTTTCCTTGGGGTCCCAATTCCAATAGGATCCCCATGCCTCATTAGCCCATACTGCTCCACAAAGAATACCTATGGTTAAAAAGGTAAACCCTAGACTAATGACACGATAACTCCAATAATCCAAACGCTCAGTTAATTGATATTTGTAATAATTTTGAAATGAAGGAAAAGAAGTGTTTTTAAAAACACTTCTTTTTTCATTCAAATATTCAATCTCACCAAAGAAAAATGACTTAATTAATAAATTATTGCTTTTACAAAAAATTTTGATGTTTTTTCGAAATGTAATGACTAGAAGAGCGACTGATAATAATGATCCGCATAAAAGAGCTGCATAGCTCAATAACATCATACTTACGTGCATCATTAACCACTGAGATTGTAGAGCAGGTACTAATATTGCAGATTGATGCATTTCAGTTGAAAGACCCGACATGGCAAAGCCTTGAGTAAAAATGGTACTTGGTGCAATTATTGTGCTTAAATCATTTTTAAGGTTACGTATCTTGGGAATCATATGAATAATGAAGAAACTACACGAAAGGAAGATTAATGACTCGTATAAATTACTTAATGGAAAATGTCCCGAAGAAATCCAACGAGAAACTAATAATCCTGTTATAGAGAAAAAGGTAGCTATCATCCCTTTTTCTGACGAATCACGTAATCCTACAATTTTGTGGACTAATAAGGTCATCAAATGAATCGTAATCACAATTGAAATGATCGAAAAAGAGATATGAGTTAATATATGTTCTAAAGTCGCAAATATCATAAAAAAGGGGTCCCATTACAGAATTGGAAATCGCGAATTGAATACATTTTAGGATCTATTCTATTGTATCTCTTTTAGAAGATGCCACCGCTCGGACTCGAACCGAGATGCTTTAGCACTGCTTCCTAAGAGCAGCGTGTCTACCGATTTCACCACGGTGGCTTACTTGAAATAATAATAGTCAATTCATGTTGAATCGTCGAGATTCAAGGATTCAATATAGTTTAGGAAACATTAATTAGAATCAATGAATAAAGACTGGTTTGTGGTTTAAATATTTGAATTTTCAATAAAATACCTACCTAGATCGTCGTGGGTTTTTTAACAATCAACTTTCACATACTAGAAACTAAGTTCTCTCCAAACAGTTGAAACTCCATAGTTTTTTCTCGGTTGAGGTATAAAACTATGTCTTTTTTTCTCTATTTTTTTATGATTTGTTTTTCATTTATCCGATTTCATGGATTCAAATGAAATTGAGTTTTTTTTTCAATGAACAAAATCAAATAACTAGGATTTCATATCTATCACAATTTCATCATTAAATACAAATAATTTGTTACTTTTCTAATGATTTTGATACCTTAGTATATTTAAATTATTAGTATATTTAAATTAAAGTATTAATATTCTTTATTGTGCATATAATTTATAATTTATGATACCGTTTACAAAACCAATTAAGTTTTGGGATAGGCATATAACAAAAGAGTTTCAATCTCTATCACAATTGTATTTTTCACAATAGAAAAGTACAATTGTGATAGGGAAAAAAATAATACTTAGAACCCAATATACAAAAAACTCTTATTCTATATATCACAGCAGTGAGTTCTAAGTAATATTGAGAAATTCAATACAGAAAAATACATTAGTTAACATTCATCTTACAAAATTTGAGGTTCTTTAGGCTATATCAATTGAGATTATTCTAAGACTTTATTATTTGTTTGTCGTTTGTCGCACAAAAAAACTTTTTGAATGCCCGGTGGAAACCGATTTCGCTAAAGAAAAAGTTTTTACTGCAACTAAATATCCTTTTTTCTTCCAAATATTTCTACGAATACGTTTTTTTGACATAGAAGTACGTTTTTTTGGAACTGCCAT